ACGTAATGGGTCTTGAAGTACTATTTCTGCATCTCCCTGACCAAATCCACCCACATTAGGATTACTCGTTAATGGTTGATCCAATTTGATAGATTCGCCCTCTGAAATAAGAAGTTCTGGTCCTGGAGGGATAATATCAACCACTTGACGTTCATCCGATGCATCTGTTATGGTTATTTCATACCCCCCTTTCTCTTTTCGTATTATTTTATTTACTATACCTGCTGCTGTAGCATTATAAACTGTATTGTTACTCTTGCTCCCGTCGGGATAAATCTGACCCCGACCCCTGTTACCACCTATGTATATAGGATATTTTAGAAAGTGAACGTCCTTCTTAGTAGAAGGGTCGGGGGAAAGAATAGGAAAGGTGATTTCACTATATTTCTTACCAGGGACTGGGCCTACCACAAGAATATTTTTTTGATTGGGGCGATAGTTCTGAAAAGACAAATTGCCCATTTTTTCTTTCAGCTCCGGAGAAATACGATCGGGAGGGGCTAATTCAAACCCCTCTGGTAAAATAAGAACAGCCCCCACATTCAAACCCCCCTTTTTACCATTAGCAAGAACTTGTTTCAGTTGCATATCATAAGGAATTCGAACTACTGCTTCAAATACAGTATCAGGAAGTACTGCTTGTGGAACTTCAATCTCCACGGGCTTATTAGCTAAATGACAATTGGCACATACAATACGCCCAGTTGCTTCTCGTGGATTTTCATAACCCTGCTGTGCAAAAATGGGATATGCACTTGAAATGGATGTCCAAGTTATGATATATATCATAAGCGATACGGAAATAGATCGAGTAATCCGTTCCTTTATCCAAGAAAAAGTATTTCTAGTTTGCATGGTCCAATCATTAATCCCCAAATTTCTACAATAAATTGGGTAGGTTGCTAGTATAGTTCCCTATCCACGATTCTGCTATTTACTGGAATAATAAAATAATATAGAAAAAATCCGGTAGAAATACAACCGAAATATGTACGTTTTTCAATGCCTTGTTTATGTACAATTACAAAGTAACAAACGTTCTAATCGGATTAGATTAATATAGTTTATCAGTCATTCATTGAATGATAAATAACTACAAGTGATGGAGATAGACGATTTAAATAACGGAAAATCCAATATTTAAAAATAGTATCGAGAATGACTGGAAAAGTGGAAACAAGACCAGATATGATTTGATCATTATGAACAAACCCAAAATCTTTGTAGACAGAACCAATCATCAGTTCCCAGCCGTGTGGTGAATGGAATCCGATACATAAATCAGTTAATAAAAGAATAGAAAAAGCCTTGACTGTGTCGCTTAAGTTATATAGGAATTCCTGAGTCCAAGAGTTAAGAATTACAAGTTCCTCATTACCCAAAATAGAATAACCGCTTAGAATAACAAAACAGATTATATTTGTCGAGAAGTGCAAAATTGTATGGATACGATCCTCGTTGTGTATCTTGATTAATTGGATCGTTTCCATGTGGATTCCGATATGAAGTTTTTGTAGATGTATCTCCGAGTATTCCTTGATCATTTCCTCCAAGAAGAGGAGTTCCTCTAATTTTATGAATTTTTCTACAATACTCTTTTCTTGAATATCATTCAAGAAAATTTCGGATTTCCCGAGATTCCACCAATTAGTAACCCAAGATTCGATATTTTTATTAAATGAGAGAGAAACCCACCAGGGTAAAAATACTAGAAATACAAGATAGAAAAGAGGAGTGAATGCTTTCTTTTTTGTCATTTTTTCATCTATCTGTGAAGTGAATTGTTAATCAACCCACCCCATTCGTCGACTCTATGCGATCTAATAATTCTTTCACACATGAGTTCTATACAAAGGATCGAGCGTATGAATCCATTTTTTTGTTAGTCTTTGAATCTAGAAAGAATACAGAAATAGACTAAGAAATTGATTTGAATAAAGAAATAATAAAAATATCTTTTTAGATATCTCAATTGGGCAAATTGGATTAAGTAATGAATATTATTCAGATTTTGAGATGAAAGAACTTCCCTTTCTATTTTCTATCAAAATATCCAATATTTCGAAAAAATGGAACTAATTATCCATAGTCAGGAATAGTAGAATTGACGGAAAGATATTGTGATAATCAAACCAAATGAGTGGTAAAACAAAAGTTGGCTAGTTATCATTATTACGAAATCCAATTTTTGGTCATTAAAGACCATAATAGTATAGAAGGGATCAAAAGAAAACAAGGAAGGATTGATTGACAAATAGATAAAAAAAAGAATTTACAAGATATAATGTATAAATTCCAATTATCAAAATACTTCAATTGGTACACGCAAGAAATAGGCCAATTCGGCAGCTTTTTGTTCAATTTCTCGTGGAGTCAAATTCTCATCAGTACGGGTCAAGGGAATGGCCCCTTGGCCTCTTATGTCCATATAAAGGACACGGCGAGCATAAATACCCTCTTTAACTTCTATTCTAACGGACTGAATATCTTTTATAAGGAA